TACTTTATAGATATTGAGGAAGACCAGACTTTTTTTTTATTTCTTTCCCTCTTTACTATTCAAAGAAGAAGTCGTTTTGTTAAGTTTATACGCACTTTGTATGAGAAATGATATAGAGATTGTGGTTGTCTAACGAGAGGCTGTGCAATGATAAGATCTTGCTTCGGGCGGGTCACATATTGGGCAATTTGCTTTCTAATTTGAAAAAGGCGATTTATGCTTTATCGACTTATTTCACATCATGGTTCGGGCGTTCAAAATCGGTGAGGCTTCCTCTTTCTTATTAGTAAAAGGAAAGGGATTAGAATCCTAAGATAAGAATTATTTCAGATTGATCGGAACAAATAGATGCAGCAAATCGGGTGTTATGTCAATGCCATACAATATATGTAATTTATATACACATATATACATATATGAAGTATGAAGAGAATATTGTAGATTGATCTATATAAACTTAAGCCTTTATCTTTATTCTAGATTACAACTTTATAGGCTGACTAAGTTTATAGACTAAGAGATAGATAGTATGGTAGAAAGATTCATCTATTTCTTTCTACCATACTATCTATCTCTTAGAATACTACCCATTATAGTCCGCTCATTTCATTTAAGTTAAGACGTGATATTGGAATCCTTTTCATTTGACTTCGTCAATTTTTGATAAGAACTCAGAAGGAAAGTTTAATTCAATTGAATTTGAAAATTCAATTGAATTAATCATTTTGACTAACTGTTTTTACGTAAATGATAAGTAGAAAGGCGGTAGGAACTAGAATGAATAGTGCAGTAGCAATAAATGCAAGAATATTGACTTCCATAATCTTATCGGTTTTTTTACTTGGCAATAACTCGGGATTTAATCCCCTAGAGATGATAAATCTTTCGTCTGTAAATTCAATTAATTACCTCTCGATGATATCGAATCGTATTAATATTACGAATAACAATATATGATCTTTCAAATAAACCCGTCGTCGAGACTTGAATAGTATAACATAGGAAGTTCTTTTATCCATACCGAATCCAGATTTCGATTCCTGATCCAATCAATCCAAAATTCCTTTATTTATTATCCGTTTCCTTATTTTTTTTCTATAACCTACTACCTTTCGTTTTCCTTGGACAATCATTTGATAAAGGATCATCAGGTTGCCTTTCCACTTCGATTAATTACATAGTTACAAACCTAAACAAACAATAAAAGCGAAATGGAAAAAATAGGAAAGAAAAAATAATCAATAAAAACTCCTTTTTGCTTTGGGAATGAAAGTATGCCCCCCGACACCCTTTACTAGACTAGTTCATAGAAAAACTAGACTAGTTCATAGAAAAGGAAAAAATGAATTGATGTATTTATTGGATATTGGATCCGTCGGGACTGGCGGGGCTCGAACCCGCAGCTTCCGCCTTGACAGGGCGGTGCTCTGACCAATTGAACTACAATCCCGGGGCAATAAGGGATCTCGCAGAAAATTTGATTCTTTTTTATCTTCGTATGGGGTATTTCTGAAGAACAAGGGGGGTTATACCATCTCATGATAGATTGGCTAATTATTGGGCCGAGCTGGATTTGAACCAGCGTAGACATATTGCCAACGAATTTACAGTCCGTCCCCATTAACCACTCGGGCATCGACCCAGGAAGAATCAATTTTAGGCTTATTGTTAATCCATGATCAACTTCCTCTCGTAGTACCCTACCCCCAGGGGAATTCGAATCCCCGCTGCCTCCTTGAAAGAGAGATGTCCTAAACCACTAGACGATGGGGGCCGACTTGCTTTGCTCAACCGCCCTCATACTATGATAATAGTATCATCAGTTTTTTGAAATTGTCAATATAATGGAATGATATGATTAGATCCGAGGGATCTTTCCGTTTTTCAGAATTGTATAGAATTTCATGATTCGATGAAATATCTTGAAATTTCTTTTATGTCGAATTTACATATATGTTATGTATCAATCAAGTGAATTTTGTTTAATTTTATTTATTAATTTTGTTTATAGGGATCATCTCCTCAATAAAATAAATTTAGGGCCAGTCTTGAAACAATTCATTTTACCCTAGACTTCCTAGGCAAATCCATTTGATTATTCAAAAAAAAATCAGTCACTAGCGACTATGAGTCTACTGCATATACTTATATATATTATATATATAATATGTGCATATAGAGATTTTATCTACACAGTAACTTGTTCGGGAATTAAATAAAATAAGCCCTTTTAACTCAGTGGTAGAGTAACGCCATGGTAAGGCGTAAGTCATCGGTTCAAATCCGATAAGGGGCTTTTCTTTTTTTCATAAAAGTCCAGTCATAGTATTCAGAAAATAGAGGTATTTTGTTTTTATTTGGAATACAATACAAAAGGAACTTACGGGATAATACGTTATCATTATACTGAGTTAGAGTATAGTAGTTCTAGTTATAAAGTGGAACGTTTGTTCGGTAACTTTTCATGATTATGAATAATCACAAGCCACCTCTTGAATCA